GAATCCAAACCGAAAGACCCCTTAACTATTAAGGGGTTAATAGAACGAATCACACTTTTACCACTAAACTATACCCGCTACAATGCGATTATTGTATATAAAGGGACCTTTTGTCGAACAAGGGAATTGGACGTAATCAAGATAGGATCATAAAATAAAAGAATCATCAAAATGAGAGTGTTGGCATTTTTCATGGGGAAACTTAATGAGATTAGGAAAAGAGGGTTCAGTTAAATAACTAAATAACAAGTTTTATCCTTGGCGGAATTTTTTTATAGATACGGCTCGACAAAACCGCCGAAATCCTACCATCAAAATTCATTGTGTAAGAATCCACAGTTTCATTTTTTTTATCGTTATTTCAGTAAAGTAAAAAAGGAAAGTAAATAAAAAAGAAAGAATAATATGAAATTACACTTTGATTTTTTTATATATAATAAGGATAAGAATGGAAAGAGTCCTTTTCCTTTTTTTGTTGCTTGAATAGCAAGATTTTTGTTTTGAAATAAATAAGATAAATCATTTTATCTAGGATTAAAAAAAGGGCCCGGCTAGGTACTGACCAGGCCAGGCCGTGGGAATAAAAAAACCTTTCGGACAAAATCAAAGCAAGGAGCTCTTCTTTATTTTTCGTTATTTTTATATATTGTATTTAGTACTGTCTTTCTTTTTTTTATTTATATTGTATTTTTAGAGACCTTACTTTATCTAAATGTAATTACGGATAAAAGTTGTATATATCTATATAATAAAGATAGAGAAAAAAGCCAGAGAAAGAAAGACTTTTTTGAATCTTTACTTTATGTGTTTTGAATCTTTACTTTATGTGTAATGTAACATAGTAATTATCTTTTTTTGAATTGGGAGAGATGGCTGAGTGGACTAAAGCGTCGGATTGCTAATCCGTTGTACGAGTTATTCGTACCGAGGGTTCGAATCCCTCTCTTTCCGTTAATGGCTTCATATTTACCTTATCTTTCAAATTTTGAAAACCCTTATTAGTTAAACGTGTAGAATAGATCAAAAAAATCCTAAGAAATTTGTGAAAAATCAAGTAAAGAAAATGAAAAAGCCCCTTTTTTTTATTCTTCACGCCCAGGATTACGTCCTGGATCATTAGATAGGAATCCGAAGATGAAGAGAGAAACAAAGAATATTACTACTGTGTAAACAAAGAGTTTGAGAGTAAGCATTACACAATCTCCAAGATCATTTTTTTGGAAAAAAAAAAAGAGAATAGATCTTCCATTACCAAAATTTTCTTTCATACCCACAATTAGATATTGTGGGGAACCTTAACCCTATTGGGGCCTTTCGCTGGAAAAAAAGGTAAGAATGGGCAAATGGGGTGATCCAGATTTATTGCAGCTCTCCACGAATTTCAATGTTTGAATCGAGGGTTCATACTGTAAGACTTATCTGATCTTATCAATTGTTAGAATTTTTTCTCGAATAAATCATTAATTTTCTAGGATAGTATTAAAGATCTCATCGAAAACTTACAGCAGCTTGCCAAACAAAGGCTAAGAGAAAAAAAAACAAAGGTATAACTGGCATAACATTCACGATTGGATTCAAAAAAGCATAAGCTTCGGGCAATTTGGCGAAGAAAAAACTACTCGAATAAAGGGCAGAATTAAGACAGATACAGATCAAATTAAAGATATTAAGCATAACAGACATTTTGTTCTTGGAGATAATTGCATTTTGATTGAGTTATTAATATAAGGAAAAATAAAGAAAGTAAAGTGGACCAAAAAATCCTTCTTTTTCTTTGAACTTACCCAATCAAAAATCCTTCAATTCTCAAAAGAGAATAGAAGAAATCATACTTTCATACAATATCTTAATTGAATTATATGTAATGATCAATAAATTCAGTTTAATTCTATATCGATACGTATTAAAATCCTATCAACAATCAAATTTATTCTATATATATTTGGGTTAGAATTGACGAAAAACCAATACCAATATTAGTCTTTATTAGTGTCGAATAGAAATCTAAATGGGGCGTGGCCAAGTGGTAAGGCAACGGGTTTTGGTCCCGCTATTCGGAGGTTCGAATCCTTCCGTCCCAGAGCATATCCATTCTATCAGAATCAAGATTGTGTTTTGGATAGAATGTCATTCTATTCTTGTTTCTGATTTTTAATGATTCCGAAAAGAATCATATCCCGTTTTTTCACAAACTGAACTAAATCCAGTTGAAATGACACACAAATGTAACTGAATCCATTTGTGATCCAGGTAAGATGGGATCATAGATCACAAGAGTTTGAATTCAAAAAAGCCGGGCGGGCTTTTCATCATATGCGCATTCACTTCATCTTCATATTGAGGTAAGTTAGTTACTTAGAAAAACCTTATGTCCGTATTTATTTGAATTTTTTCAATGATACATTTTATTTTGAATCAAAATGGGAAAGAAAAGCACCTATATTCCCTATCCCTTCAATGAGATTGCCTGATTATTTTATTAATTCTCTGTCAATCCCGAAATTCTAAGGATCTGTTGAATTCTAAACAAGAGGGAGTTCTTGGTACTAATTGAATTAAATTTCAATCGATCGGGATTAAGTCTCTTAAGACTGGGTTAGGGTAAAATCAAAATAGGAGTACGGACTTAATCTGAACTTGTTTGACTTTGTATCTAGACAAGATAGTTAACATCGGGTAAAAGAGGATCGATCCTTTTTTTATTTATGCCTCATCATTCTCATAGAATTTGGGAAGTAGATAGAAGTTAATCAGTAACGGAAGGTATTAATTGGAATGTCTGTGTTTGTCCGATTAACAAACAATCAAGTTCCATATATAACCGACGTATTTTCTTTGAACCTTACTTTGAGGTATTTTTTGTTTGGTTCTAATGAATAATTAAAAATCTATATTCAGACAGGAGTGATTCATACATTTTATTCACTTTAGTTTATGACAAGATTACAGAAAAATTACTATACAAACAACAAAATATAAAAATGCGTATAAAATGCGGAAATGCTTAGCTTATATGTATGTATTGTTATCGTTTTTTTATTTCAGTGAGAATGGTCTTTCGATTTTTGTGACAAAGATTTTTGATCCCTTACCTTAAATTATCAAATTGAAATATTTCACATAGAATATCTATAACAGTGACAATTGTTCAGTCTATCTAATAGATACGACAAACCCCTATTTTTTCGATTCTTATTTGATTTTATCACTCAGATGAAAGAATAAGGACCGAAATCTTACCTTAACATCAGTCTTTTTTATCCATCTCACGAAAAAAGAAAGAGAGATTTATCTCTCTTATGTGCGGTCCTTATTGTAAACCTTTATTCAAATAATGCTGTCAAAGTAGGAAACTTTTTCAATTCGAATTTTTTAGAACTATTTTAAATGATTTTTTTTAAGTTGAATCTTTGGTACTCGAAGAAGTGTAAAGTTGATAAATCAATCCTCTTGAATCACTTAAAGATGCCGATTCAAAAAGAATTCATTTATCCGTTCTTATTTATCTTATTTTTTTATTCAAAAAAAAACGTTGCATTCATACAATCAAATTGGAATTCTTGTTGATACTTTTTAATAAAAACATCTCCCCATATATTATAGAAGAATAAAAGTATAGATTACTATGTCCCGACTGAACCAATGACTATTCATGATTCGATAATTGAATCATTTCCATACCGGTTCCAAATTAGAGGAATGTTATGGTAAAACTTCGTTTGAAACGATGTGGTAGAAAGCAACGTGCGACTTGAAGGACACGATCCGTTGTGGATTCTTACATCCACCATTTTTTATAGGAATGAAGGTGCTCTTGGCTCGACATCGTTTATTCTGTTCCACTAGAACCCCTCTTTCTTGTTGGGTTGTAATGTAAATAGTAGATGATGGAGCTCGAGTAGAAAGTATTGATTCATTTCTCGGGAGCAAGGATCTAGGGTTAATGCCAATCAATAAATTGGAACAACTTCGTAAGTATATCTTCGATATAGAAATTGAAAGGATCCAATTTTAGCAAGTTTCCAATCCAAAATAAAATTGGATTTGTTGGAATTGATAAAAATCTTTCGATACAAAGTGTATCACTATCACGCGGGAATCAACTGTTCGTATGATTCTTTGATAGAAAGAAATCAAAAAAAGGGTATGTTGCTGCCGTTTTGAAAGGATTAAGTATCACCGAAGTAATGTCTAAACCCAATGATTCAAAACAAAGATAAAGGATCCCAGAACAAGGAAAGACCCTTTCAATTGTCTCAATAACTGGATCAGAGACTGAAGAATCCAAATAAATAGGTTTTAAACGAGACAAACAACAAGGGGTTAAAGACCACTCAATAAATGCCTAAAGATTTTTCTTTGAGTTATTTAATTTAAAAGTTATCCAACTTGAGTTATGAGTACAAATGATTTTTTATTTTTAAGGAAGGAAGAATAAAAAAAAAGATTTAAATCATAGTCTAATTGATTTGATGATTTTATGGACCCATTTGCCATTAGAATTCTATACTATAATTCTATACATTGATGAATATAACTTAGAATCATTTTTGCTCGAGCCGTACGAGGAGAAAACTTCCTATACGTTTCTAAGGGGGGTATTGTTCATCTACATCTATCCCAATGAGCCGTCTATCGAATCGTTGCAATTGATGGTCGATCTCGAAGAGAAGGAAGAGATCTTCAGAAAGTGGGTTTTTATGATCCGATAAAGAATCAAACTTATTTAAATGTTCCTGCTATTCTATACTTCCTTGAAAAAGGCGCTCAACCTACAGAAACTGTTTATGATATTTTAAAGAAGGCGGAAGTTTTCAAGGAACTTCAGTCTAATCAAATAAAATTCAATTAAATTAATTAAATATAAATTAATTAAATACAAAAATAAGGGAGGGAGTGGTGACTCGTATATAGCTTTGTATAACCTTTCTCTACTATTTTGTTTTTCTTTCCCCTTTCTCTTGCTCTATTCGTACCTATTTATCACTGCTTCCATAGAA